TTTATTAGGGCGGTAGCTCAGAAAAGACAAATTTCCTATCTTTTCTTTCATCTCGGGAGAAATACGATCGGAAGGAGCTAATTCAAACCCCTCCGGTAAAATAAGAACAGCCCCCACATTCAAACCCCCTTTCTTACCATTAGCAAGGACTTGTTTCACTTGCTTATCATAAGGAATTCGAACAACTGCTTCAAATATAGTATCGGGAAGTACTGCTTGTGGAACCTCAATATCCACGGGCTTATTAGCTAAATGACAATTGGCACATACAATACGCCCGGTCGCTTCTCGTGGATTTTCATAACCCTGCTGCGCAAAAATGGGATATGCACTTGAAACGGATGTCTGAGTTATGATATATATGATGAGCGATACGGAAATAGATCGAGTAATATGTTCCTTTATCCAAGAAAAAGTATTTCTAGTTTGCATAGTCTAATCATTGGTCTGAAAATTTCTACAATAAATTGGGTAGGTCGCTAGTATAGTTTCCTATCCACGATTCTGCTATTTATTGGAATCATTTTACTGGAATACTATACTATAAAAATAGTATGAAAACCCCCCGGATAGAATGTTTTTAATACTTATGTAGAACTACAAAGTAAGAAACGTTCTAATTGGATTAATATTGGTGGATCATTTATCAATCATTCATTGAATGATAAATAACTACAAGTGACGGAGATACACGATTTAAATAACGAAAAATCCAATATTTAAAAATAGTATCGAGAATAACCGGAAAAGTGGAAACAAGACTAGATATAATTTGATCATTATGACCAAATCCAAAATCTTTGTATACAGAACCAATCATTAGTTCCCAGCCGTGGGGTGAATGAAATCCGATACATAAATCGGTTAATAAAAGAATTGAAAAAGCTTTTACTGTATCACTTAAGTTATATAGGAATTCCTGAGTCCAAGAATTAAGAATAACAAGTTCTTCATTACCTAAAATAGAAAAACCACTTAAAATAACAAAACAGATTATATTTGTCGAGAAGTGTAAAATTGTATGGATACGATCCTCGTTGTGTATCTTGATTAATTGGATCGTTTCTTTGTGGATTCCTATAAGAAGCTTTTGTAGATATGTCTCCGAGTATTCCTTGATCATTTCTTCCAAGAAGAGGATTTCTTCTAATTCTATGAACTTTTCTAGAATACTTTTTTCTTGAATATCATTCAAAAAAATTTCGGATTGGCCGATATTCGCCCAATTAATAACCCAAGATTCCATATTTTTAGTAAATGAGAGAGAAATCCACCAGGGCAAAAATACTATAGATGCAAGATACAAAAGAGGAGTGAATGCTTTCTTTTTTGCCATTTTTCGCCTGTTAATTTTTAATTAACCCACTCCATTTGTCGGACTTTATGTAATCGAATATTTCTTTCAAACATGAGTTCTAGACAGGGCATCAAACCTATGAATCTATTTTATTTGTGATTTTGTTTTGAATCTAGAAAGAATACAGAAATAGACTAAGACTCCACTTCAAGTTCGACTGAAGAAATAATACAAAATAGTGTTGCTAGATACCTCAATTCATCAAATTCCAAACAAATGTCTCCTTTCGATGAATGGCCGAAAGAAGTACTTTGAAGAAATGAATATTATTGAGATTTTGAGACGAAAGAACCCCTTATTCTATCAAAATATCCAGTATTTCAAAAAAAAAATTCCAACGATTCCCCATAGTCAAGAATAGAATAATTGAGAAAAAGATATTGTGATGGTCAAAAAAATAAGCGGCAAAACAAGTAAAAAGGTCGATTGACAAAGAAAAGAATTTACAAGATATGGTTTATCTGCATCTAAAGTATCATTTAGTTATAGAAAAACTAAAAGGATTCTTGCGTTTTTTCCCTCCTGCCGAGAAAGCATTCGTTCTTCCGCCCAGTTCCTTTTCTCAAAATCAAAATACTTCAATTGGTACGCGCAAGAAATAGGCCAATTCCGCGGCTTTTTGTTCAATTTCTCGTGGAGTTAAATTCTCATCAGTACGGGTCAACGGAATAGCCCCCCGGCCTCTGATATCCATATAAAGGACACGACGGGCATAAATACCCTCTTTAACTTCTATTCGAACGGATTGAATATCTTTTATAAGGAATCGGAGGAATATGCGACGATTTTTTCCAGGAAATCCCCAACGAAAAATACACACTATTCCTTCCTTTCTATCGAATCGATCATAACCACTACCTACATTCCAGGAAATTGTGCACCACAAATAGGAACTAATAAAGAGACCCGCGATTCCGTAGAAAGACATCACGATTCCCTGTGGAAAAAAAAGGATTTGCTGAGACGGAACAAAAGATATCAAATTTCTACCAAGAAAACTGGAAGTTCCAACCAACAAGAATCCTAATGAACCTAAAAAAACGATAAGGGCCCAACAAAAATTACTTAGTTTTCGAGACCCCGTTATAAGTTCTATCCATGTATCTTCTGATCGCCAACTCATACTTGATCCGATTGCATTTTATTGAAATTGAGAGAATACCCCAAATGATTTTGACTTTACTTTTTTTGTTTCCGAATGAACTTTCATCAACTAGCACTAGTTTGATGTGAACTAGCACTAGTTTAATGGGAACTTTTAGGAGTAATTCATCAAATTGTTTAGATCTAAAATAATAACATACCCCTCATATGATCCCAATATACATATTGATATATATATAGATCCACCAACTTTACATTTTAGGCATCCAGCGATCCTGATCTATTTGAAACTGGCTAGAATTCAGTTATCTATAGATCATTTTCTGCAGACATAAGAGCTTTTTCCTTTATGTTCGGCGGAAATCACATGTTCTACTATATTTTCTTTTCCGAAATAAATATCTGTGTTATGCTACAAGTCTAAGTTAAAAAAAAAAAAAAGAATGAGACTGGGTCCCCTCGAATCTAAACAATCTTGTTTTTTTGAACATAAAGAAATAAAGAACCCATTGCAATTGCCGGAAATACTAGGCCTACTAAAGGCACAAAAATAGAGGGAAAATTGAAAGTTGTCATAAAATGGGGTACCTCGATTTATTATTTGTACCTGTTCTTATTTTTTTTTAATATCATATTTTATATTTATACTAATTATAATTAATAATTGTAATTATTATGAATTCGTAGATTAGAGATATTAAGTATCTAAGTGAGTATATAGAATAAGTCCAAGGAATGTAGAACTAAATAAATGGACTTATTCATCTATCTATATGAAAGATACATATGATAATCCATTTTATTTTTCTTCGTTTCTTTGTGTTTTGTTCTTGTCTTTGAATTTCATTTTAATATTTAATAAAGAGTTTCTTACAAATTATTGAAAGATTCATTAGAATGCGACACAACCGGGATTTTTAGTGAAAACGGGATTTTCGGGAGATGGAGAAAGATATAAAACTATATATCTATTTTTTCTATAATTTGAATTTGATTATATACGTAAGATGAAATTCGTTTTATTTTCCTAATTTCACGAAAGGAAGAACTCACGTTTTTATCTTGTTGATAGAGACTTCTTAATTAGTAATCGGGAATCTAGGTAAAAAAAAAAAGAGTTATACGCAACTTTTGATTTTGATTCTTTCTACAATTAGATCTTAGGTCGCCAAAGAAAACTCCCTTTTTAGTTACTTTGATTCCGATAAGCTAAGATTCGGATAAGCTAACTACTTTTTTTGTTTGCTACAAATAAAATAATTGAACTTAGTGCGCTCTACTTGATTGAATTGGAATTCAAAGGAAAGAAGGCGTGGAGCTTAAATAACTCACTCAGAACGCTTTTTAAAAGATTACGCGGTACGATTAGGTCGAATAAGCCCTTCTGGAATAAATATTCAGCCGCTTGTGAACCTTCGGGTACTGTTTTATTCAATGTTTGTTCAATTACTCTTTTACCCGCAAATGCAATGTAGGAATTTGGTTCGGCAATAATAATATCTCCCAACATACCAAAACTAGCTGTTACCCCACCAGTAGTAGGAGATGTAAGGATTGATACATACAATAACTTTTTATTTGATTGATAATCATATAAAGCAGACGATATTTTAGCCATTTGCATCAGGCTCAAACTCCCTTCTTGCATGCGCGCTCCCCCCGAAGCGCACACTATAATAAGAGGTAGAAATTGATTAGTAGCGTACTCAATCAAACGGGTGATTTTCTCCCCGACTACGGATCCCATACTACCCCCCATAAACTGAAAATCCATAACCCCAATTGCTACGGGAATACCATTTAGTTGACCTACGCCTGTTTGAACAGCCTCAGTTAATCCTGTCTTTCTTTGATAAGAATCAATACGATCTTTATAAGGCTCCTCCTCCGAATGAAATCCAATGGGATCCAGAGAGACCATGTCTTCATCCATAGGGTCCCAAGTACCGGGGTCGATCGAAATTTCGATTCTTTCTGAACTACCCATTTTCAAATGGTATCCACACTGTTCACAAATATTCATTTTTGATTTCAAAAATTTCTTATAATTTAATCCATAACAATTTTCGCATTGAACCCACAAATGCCTGTATTTTTGAGTTGCATCGAGATCACTAGGCCTTTCTCTTAGAGTTAAATCACTACTCTTCGCGCGGGTTCGTATACTGGACCCCCCACCTTCACTACTAGTTTTACGTTTATCAAAAACGCACCTAGAAATGTAACCGTCACTACTATCACTTACAATGGACGTATCAATACAGATTTGAGACTGAAGATAACTGTCAATGCAACTAGTAATGTGATTATTCCAACTAGATTGAGTATCGTAAATGGAACGATTGTATAAGGAATCTTCATTCGTAGATTCATTATTCATATAACTAGAATTGCGATAACTAGAAAAAGAACTTTCTAGTTCACTCAGAAAAGAATGATCGCTGTCAATCTCAAAAATTTTATTTTCTATATCAAAATAGATAGAATAACTGTCTCCATTACTATCCCTAACTAAAAAAGTATCATCAGAGATGAAATT